CATATAAAGGACACGACGGGCAGAAATACCCTCTTTAACTTCTATTCTGATGGACTGAATATCTTTCATAAGGAATCGAAGAAAGATGCGACGATTTTTTCCAGGGAATCCCCAACGAAAAATACACACAATTCCTTCTTTTCTATCGAATCGATCATAACCACTACCTACATTCCACGAAATTGTGCACCATAAATAGGCGCTAATAAAGAGACCCGCGATGCCATAGAAAGACATCACGATCCCTTGTGGAAAAAAAAGTATTTGCTGAGACGGAAATAAAGATATCAAATTTCTACCAAGATAACTGGAAGTTCCAACCAATAAGAATCCCAATGAACCTAAAAAAAGGATAAAGGCCCAGCAAAAATTACTTGTTTTTCGAGATCCCGTTATAAGTTCTATCCATATTTGTTCTGATCGCCAACTCATACTAGATCCAATTGCATTTTAGTGGAATTGAGAGAATAACCAAACTAAATTGGACTTTACTCTTTTTTTGTTTCCGAAGTAACTCTCATCAACTAGCACTATTCCAATGTGAATCTTTAGACGTAATTCATCAAATGGGCTAGATCTAAAATACTAGCATCCCCTTCATATGATCCCCTATAGATATCTACATCCATTTAGATACATTTACTTTTCATTTAAGACATCCACCGATCCTGAGCTATTTTGAAATAGCTATAATAATTTTAACCATATATCATGTTTCCGCATGCATACGAGCTCTTTCATTTAATTTATGTTCGGAAGAAGCCACATCTTATATGATATTCTACAAAGTGGATATCATGTTATGATACATGTCTAAGTCTTGAAAAAAGCCGGATTTAAAAAATCTTGTTTCTTTGAACATGAAGAAATAAAGAAACCATTGCAATTGCCGGAAATACTAGGCCCACTAGAGGCACGAAAATAGAGGGTAAGTTGAGAGTTGTCATAGAATGGGTACCTCGATTTAATATTTGTACCTGTTATTCTTATATTATATATTTTAAAATGAGTTATTAATTATAATTCGTATATAATTATACTATAAGTGAGTCTATATAATAAGTGCAAGGAATATAGAATGGAATATATGTATGATAATCCATTTATTTCGTATGCTTTTTTGATTATTTTATTCTTGTCTTCTAATTTTAATTTCTTAAAATTTAATAAAGAGTTTCTTACAAATTCCCGTTAGAATACGATCCAACAGAGATTATTAGTAATAATGAAAATTCTTGGGAGATATAGAAAGAGGCAAGACTCTATCTATCTATTTGAATTATATTATATATACATAATACATACGGAACATTAAGGTTAAATTAGTTTTATTTGCCTTGCCTAATATCTAATATAATGTCACAAAAATAAGAATTAACCCTTTGTTGATAGAAGTTTTCTAATTACTAATTAGTATAAGTAATATGGGTAAAAAAGATCTCGAAAACAACATAACGAATTTTCTGCAACTTTAGAAAACCCAATCCTTCTCATTTTTACTTTGATTCAACTACTTGTTCGCCACAAAAAAATAATTGAATTTAGAGCTCTACTTGATTGAATTTTGATTCAAAAGGAAAGAAAGTGTGGAGCTGAAATAACTCATTGAGAACGCCCTTTAAAAGATTACGTGGTACGATTGAATCGAATAAGCCCTTATGGAATAAATATTCAGCCGCTTGTGAACCTTCAGGTACTGTCTTATTCAATGTTTGTTCAATTACTCGTTTACCCGCAAATGCAATGTAGGCATTGGGTTCGGCAATAATGATATCCCCCAACATACCAAAACTAGCTGTAACCCCACCAGTAGTAGGGGATGTAAGGATTGATACATAGAATAACTTTTTATTTGATTGATAATCATATAAAGCAGAAGATATTTTAGCCATTTGCATCAAGCTCAAACTTCCTTCTTGCATGCGTGCTCCTCCAGAAGCACATACTAGAATAAGAGGTAGAAATTTATTCGTAGCATACTCGAGCAAACGGGTGATTTTCTCGCCTACTACAGATCCCATACTACCCCCCATAAATTGAAAATCCATAACCCCAATTGCTATAGGAATACCATTTAGTTGACCTGTGCCTGTTTGAACAGCCTCAGTTAATCCTGTCTTTCTTTGATAAGAATCAATACGCTCTTTATATGGTTCCTCTTCCGAATGAAATTCAATGGGATCTAGAGAGACCATGTCTTCATCCAGAGGATCCCAAGTACCGGGATCAACCGAAAGTTCGATTCTATCCGAACTACTCATTTTCAAATGATATCCACATTGTTCACAAATATGCATTTTTGACTTAAAAAATTTCTTATAATTTAATCCATAACAATTTTCGCATTGAACCCATAAATGCCTGTATTTTTGAGTTACCTCAAGATCATTAGAACTTTTAGTTAAATCACTACCATTCGGGGTAGTTCTTATCGAAGAATTCTTGTTTTCACTACGATTGAAACTTTCATCACAAATATAACTAAAAATGTAGCTGTTAC